CATATTTACTAGTTATATCATCTGCAATCGCCTGAATCTCGAGACGTTCCTCGAACCAATCATATACTTTATTGAGATAGGAACCCCCCCTGAGAACCGTATATGAGAATTTCATCTCGTACGGCTCAAGCAGTAACACACAAATACTGGTTTTCAACAGATATGTAATAAAAAGTTCAAAACTTCTTAGCCACTTGATTCTATTTTGCCCGAAAATACGAAATAACAAAAAGACGGAATTTCTTCTTTGTGAAAGATAATACCAAATCAAGTTGGCTCATCCGTCTTTCTTTATGTTGATCGTTAAAGGAGTTTTGAATCTTCTCTTCCCTATTTTTTTATTTGATCTGTTGTTTTTTTGTACGTAATGCAGATTTACTCTTGTTTTATTATTAATAGAATATACTATTAATAGAATAATAGAATAGGAATTCTCTTGTTGAGACCCCATGAATCAATTTAAACCTCAGATTCATACTAGAACCACGATGATATTGAATAAAGTCCCAAACTAAACTCAAAGGTTTTTTGAGTAAGAATCCTTTGATCATCACTTATTCAATAAATAGATGTAATAACTCAACAAAATCTATAGAAAGAGCTGTATTTCGGTGAAAATAAGTCTAAAGGAAGAAAAATCGTTTGATTTCGGAAATACCTATTTTTTTTTTTAGTCCGGTCGCGAAGTGAGTATGAATCATAGTTCAAATATTTCTTTTTTTTATCTATTCTATATATTATATTCCGTGCTCAAGATACTAGAATAAATATCTGACGGGGTAGAATCGCCTTGGTAAAGATGACAGACTCATTCTCTGTATTATCAATAGGATCAATTATAACAAGTCACACACTCATATTCCGGAAATACCGAAACAAAGAAATTCCACGGTCGAACTACCGGAATGATCTAGAAATCCGAGTTTTAAGTAATTTTTTTTGATTGAAAATCTAGGACTTCCTTCATAATTCTTATAAACTTAACTCGCTGAAATTCCATCCAGTAAAACAGAAGAATTATAAATTTCCAAAATAATAGATAGGAATACCGCAAATAAAGCCATTGCCACCCCCATAAGGGGTGTAGTACCCCAGCCTGGAGCTACTTTACCATATTCCGAATTCAACGGTTTTAATAAATCCCCTATAATAGTTCGTCTTGGCCCAGATCTAGAACTACCCTCTACGGTTTGTGTAGCCATAAATCCTATTTTATTTAATTATTGGTTAAGATCTGTTGACTTTGTATACCATTCCGTTGTAGTTGTAAATAAACTATTAAACGATCTTATTGTAGATCCATTGTGATCTTAAAATTATCTAAAAATGGAAACAGCAACCCTAGTCACCATCTTCATATCTGGTTTACTTGTAAGCTTTACTGGATACGCTTTATATATCGCCTTTGGCCAACCTTCTCAACAACTAAGAGATCCATTCGAAGAACACGGGGACTAATTGAAGTAATGAGCCCCGCCAATATTGGCGGGGCTCATTACTTCAATTAAGGTAATGAAAAATTATTTCATTTTTTTAGTCGGAACCTTAGGTGGTTCTCGAAAAAAGATAGCGAAAAAAATTATCCCTAACGTCGAGACTAAGAGGAATGTATAAACCAATGCTTCCATAGATTCGATTGTTATTTACAATTATAGCTTCCACATCTATTCCTATTCATTTGGGATCATTTACCGTATAAAGAAAGTGAAAGAGTAAAAAAAAAAGATGGTGATTCAAGTCAAAATTTATTCAGTACATTGTCTTTAGTACACTATATCAAATAAAACAAAAATATATAGGCGGAAGATAACCCAACAATGTTGTATCAGACTGCCTGTCTCCGTGTAGTTGGATCTCCAATTTTTTGGAATGTTCCAAATTCCACTTGAGCATCCAAATCTGGATCAATACCAGCAAAAACATCTCTGAACAAGGTTCTAGCACCATGCCAAATGTGTCCGAAAAAGAAGAGCAGAGCAAATGAGGCATGCCCAAAAGTGAACCAACCTCTTGGACTACTACGAAAAACACCATCGGATTTCAAAGTAGCCCGGTCTAATTCAAAAATTTCACCTAATTGGGCACGTCTAGCATATTTTTTCACAGTAGTGGGATCACTATAACTGACTCCATTGAGTTCGCCACCATAGAACTCAACAGTTACACCTACTTGTTCAACACTATATTTTGATTCCGCCCTTCTAAAAGGAACATCGGCTCTAACAATTCCGTCTACATCTACCAAAACTACCGGGAATGTTTCAAAAAAGGTAGGCATACGACGTACAAAAAGCTCACGCCCTTCTTTATCTCTAAAGATGGGGTGTCCTAACCAGCCAACAGCTATTCCATCCCCGTTGTCCATTGAGCCTGCTCTAAATAATCCCCCTTTTGCTGGATTATTACCAATATAATCATAAAAAGCTAATTTTTCGGGAATTTTAGACCAAGCTTCTGATAAACTCAGATTTTCGGCCAGTCCAGCCCCAACTCTTCGATATATTTCTTGCTGGAAGTATCCCTGATCCCACTGATAACGAGTGGGGCCAAATAATTCGATTGGGGTAGTTGCTGAACCATACCACATAGTTCCGGCAACTACGAAAGCTGCAAAAAAAACAGCAGCGATACTACTGGAAAGTACAGTTTCAATATTTCCCATACGTAATCCTTTGTATAGACGTTGAGGTGGACGAACACTAAGATGGAATAGACCCGCTAATATGCCCAATGTACCCGCTGCAATATGATGAGAGGCTATTCCTCCCGGAACAAAAGGATCAAAACCTTCCACACCCCATGCTGGATTTATAGATTGTACTTTTCCGGTTAGTCCATAAGGATCGGACACCCATATTCCAGGACCATACAAGCCTGTTACATGAAATGCGCCAAAGCCAAAACAAGCCAATCCTGAGAGAAATAAATGAATTCCAAAGATTTTGGGCAAATCCAAAGAAGGTTTTCCCGTACGTTCATCACAGAATATTTCTAGGTCCCAATACACCCAATGCCAGATAGCTGCCAAAAAGCACAAGCCGGAAAACACAATATGTGCCCCTGCCACACCTTCATAACTCCAAATACCCGGATTCGTTATACTTCCCCCTGAAATACTCCAACCACCCCATGAATTGGTTATTCCTAAACGGGTCATGAAGGGTATAACAAACATACCTTGTCTCCACATTGGATCAAGAACGGGGTCAGAGGGATCAAAAACCGCTAATTCGTATAGAGCCATCGAGCCGGCCCAACCAGAAACTAGAGCTGTATGCATTATATGGACAGAAAGTAATCGACCGGGATCATTCAATACGACAGTATGAACACGATACCAAGGTAAACCCATGGAGATACCCCTTTATCAAAAAATAAATAAATAAACACTATGTAACTTTATCGCATTGGAAAAGACTATACTATGTACTTAACCTTTACAGTGGATTCTGTATTCGAAAGAATTAATATTTATTTTATTCCGTTCCCTTGAAAATAAGGGAACAATTCTGTTCAGTTTATAAGAACAAAGAGAAGCAGATCTATTCTATACTATACCCAATGAGTACGAATACGCAATGGAAGGGTTGGTCCCATTTTGGGGGAACGAATGCATAGAAACTTGTTTATCATTCGAACGATCGATCCTTTCATTAAAATTTTTCTTTATTCACTAAGTTTTCCCTTCTAATTTAGGGATAAAATAGAATAAACAGAAAAAAAAAAGAAGGAAGATGAAGACAATAAACCCATTGCGTTGTTACGTTTCTATATTAAAGTGAAGTATAGTGCTTAATTTTTTTGTTTAATTTAATGCCTATTGGTGTTCCAAAAGTACCTTTTCGGAGTCCTGGAGAGGAAGATGCGGTTTGGGTTGACGTATAGTGCGACTTGTCAGACATATTGGGTCATATGGGATTTACCCCGTTCTTTCCCCCGATCGAGATATCCTACGCTTCACCCAAGAAATATTTACTGTTAATTATTTGTAGCGTGAAGTGCAATTAGATCAATTTATATTCGGGATCAACATTATCGATTAGAAGAATTTATGGTTGACTTAGACCGATAAAATATTCAGGCTTCGTTCAGAAAATACCAAATTGGTAATATATCTACAATTACCACTTGTATAATAGATGAACACAACGAATAGTTTGTGGGAAGGTAAGTAAAGCATGAAACGAATTGAAAAAAAAAGAAGTGGTACTGAAATTATTTGTCCTATATGTACAAATGGAATTCGGACAGATCTTTACCCGGAGTAGAACATGAACCTAAAAGAATTGAAAAGGCCCATTAAGGAACAAGAAAACGACATTGTGATTTAAATCATGATGAAACAATATATCAATGAGAGGTTAGTTTAATAAGTTCAGTAAATTCTTTTTTCTTATTTTATAGTTTTTATATTTTTATAGTTTTTATATATAGTATAGGGCGGGGTCCAAAAACCCTTTTTTTTTGAAGAAAAACAAATCCTTTCATTTCATTTTAAAACCTGTTACAAAAAAAAAAAGAAATGGAACTAGAATCGACACATTGATTCTTTATTTCGCAATTTTTTTTTGAACCGTATGCATCCAAAGGTGCACGTACGGTTTCTGGGAGATAGAATTTTGTCCTAATCAACCGACTTCATCGAGAAAGATTACTTTTTTTGGGCCAAGAGGTTGATAATGAGGTCTCAAATCAACTTGTTGGTCTCATGGTATATCTCAGTATAGAAGATGCTACTAGGGATCTTTATTTGTTTATAAACTCTCCCGGCGGATGGGTAATCCCAGGAATGGCCATTTATGATACTATGCAATTTGTGCCACCCGATGTGCATACAATATGCATGGGATTAGCCGCTTCGATGGGATCCTTAATTCTAGTCGGAGGAGAAATTACCAAACGCCTAGCATTCCCTCACGCTTGGCGCCAATGAGTTTGTTTTTTTGAAAAAAAAAGAAAGAAGACTATGCCTTCGCCATATCGAATATGAATTATAAGTAATAATAGCATGGCACTTTGAGTTCGATATGAATAAACCATTATTGTTTTTTCATAACATGAGGTTATGTATCGAGATAGTAATATGAAATAAAGGTTATTTTCGATTTAATCTTATGTATCGGGAGTACATTTCAGCGTCACATTATTCCTTATTAAAGAGTACAAAAATGAAAAAAAAAAACGATCATTTTCCCTATTTGATCGTATCATAAAGAAACTTTGGGATTGCTAAATCATAGACGAGATAAATAAATATAGAAAGCAACAGAGCCATCATAGTATTTTAGTACTCCGACGAAAGGGAGTTCTTACTCCAACGAAAGGAAGGGTGGTAAATGGATGATTCAGCGATCTGGATCGAATGGATTACATTTCCCTCGTCCTTTAAGAGAAAAGGGGAAAATTCAATTCCATTGTATAGCCGTATGCAATGCACAAAAATGCCTGTACGGTTGTTCATTCTTCTTGTTATTTTTTATCCCTTATTTAGCCCAATCATGGGAAATAGAAGAACGTTCATACTGTTATATCAGTAACATCAGGGTTATGATTCACCAACCTGCTAGTTCTTTTTATGAGGCACAAGCAGGGGAATTTATCCTGGAAGCAGAAGAACTACTGAAACTTCGTGAAACACTCACAAAGGTTTATGTACAAAGAACGGGCAATCCCTTATGGGCTGTCTCCGAAGACATGGAAAGGGATGCTTTTATGTCAGCAACAGAAGCCCAAGCTTATGGCATTGTTGATCTTGTAGCGGTCGAAAATGAAAATACGAACGATTTCGCGTAAATCCATGATTCCATTTCAAACCATAATTAGAATTTTCTTTGATTGGGCATTGAATAGAAATAAGAAATAATTCATAATCATCAACTATCATCCGGTTAAGATCGATCTAAACCAAGCTATTCTATAATTAATTCTATATATATGATATGCCAACTATTAAACAACTTATTAGAAATACAAGACAGAAAATAAGAAATGTCACGAAATCCCCCGCTCTTCGAGGATGTCCTCAGCGTCGAGGAACATGTACTAGGGTGTATGTGCGACTCGTTCAGATCATGAGCTCGAACAAATGAGACAATTTTTCTAGTATCAACGATCAATCAGTACCAATGAATAGGATAGATAGATTGGAAAAAGGCCATTTACTATCTAAAACTAAAAAGGAAGATCCATCATATTCCTTGTGTATAGAATTTTTGGTTTCCATTGGTGCAAATCCAATCAATTCGATTTGAGATGAGAAGCAATTATCCATTGGTAGCAAATGGTTATCCATTAAGCGGAGGAAATGCTATTGATTATGCTCTTATTCTTGAAAGAACGGACTAATAGGGCCAGCTGCTTAGCCAACTTTTATAATTAAATACCGTTACTATATGGATAACTCTTATTGTGAAAAGATATATTACTGTATAATTGATGGGTAGAGCCAAAGGGTGTGAACTATACAAGTTCACAATAATATTTGATTAAATGATAGAAGGGGCTCCGGTGTATAGAAAGTACCTAACCGTTTAAGAAGTAACCATAGAAACGATGAAACTCACTATTTTTTTTAGTGTCGCATAATTTCTTATTTCCAGGTCAAATGTCTGGAAGGAATAAAAAATCGTGGTTGGGAAGGTCATAGTAGCAAAAGCCATGGGAATTTCTTTTTTATATACTGGAATAATCCGCTTTGTTATTAATCGAACGGAGGAGGGAAAAAAGAATGACTGAATGAAGAGAAATCAATTAGTTATTCATTAAAGTTTAATTTGATTCAATGACCAGAGTTAGACGAGGATATACAGCTCGGAGACGTCGAATAAAAATTCGTTTATTTGCATCAACTTTTAGGGGGGCTCATTCAAGACTTACTCGAACAACTACTCAACAAAAAATGAGAGCCTTAGTTTCTTCTCATCGAGATAGAGACAGGCAAAAGAGGGATTTTCGTCGTTTGTGGATCACTCGTATAAATGCAGTAACTCGCGACAACGGGGTATTCCATAGTTATAATAAATTCATACACAATCTGTACAAGAGGCAATTGCTTCTTAACCGTAAAATACTTGCGCAAATAGCTATAGAGAATCAAAATTGTCTTTACATGATTTCGAATAAGATCTCTCAAATAAAAGAGATTATTTAGTAATATACAGGAATGATTGAAAAAAAAGTCCCCGGAGAATGAACTCCGGGAAGATAGAATGAAAATAAATTATAAGATACTTATAAGATAAGTATAAGTAGTAGGAATGAACGAAATCTTTCAATACAAGAATTCCTTTTTCTTAACAAAACAGCAATTTGATGCTTGAGAGTTTTGAGTCAATTGAGGGGTATGCCTATTTATTTCTGGTTCTAGGACCAGTAGTTCGAGGGATCGACTCGACTCTCTCAAATTGTTTCTCATTATTAAGAAAAGGTAACAAAGATAAAATACGAGCTTGTTTTATAGCAATAGTAATTAATCGTTGTTGTTTCAAGGTCAATCTATTGACACGTCTAGATAATATTTTTCCTTGTTCACTAATAAATCGACTAATTAAACTCATGTTTCTATAATTGATTTGATCCCCCGACCCAATTGGGGGCAAACGCCTACGAAAAGATCGCTTGGATTTACGAAAAGGTTGCTTGGATTTATCCATGGGTTATTTTTTTTATTCCTTATCTCGAAAATTCTATTTCTTTATTCATTTTAGATCCGACCGAATAGCATTTGATTATATATGTTGTTATAGTGTTGTATATATGTTAAGTTCTTCCTTTCCTCTTCCTGCTCCTTGGAAAGATCGTACACATGTTCCTTTCGATCTATTTCTTTATTTCTCCATGAATTGTATGTGTGCGACAATAGTGACAATATTTTCTTAATTCTAATCGATTAGGTGTATTGTGTCGACTCTTTTGAGTAATATATCTAGAAATACCCGGCAATTCTTTATTGATACCATTTCGGACACAACTGGCGCATTCCAAAATAACTCTGACTCTGACATCCTTACCCTTGGCCATGAACCTCCTTTGGATTTTGGATCGACTTAAATTCTTCTATTTTCGATCCGAACCGAAGAAGAAGAAAAGAATAAAAAAATCAATAGAAGTTACTAACTAGAAATTCAATTTCTAAAGATTTGGTTGTAAATAAATTAATATTAATTGAGTAATAATTAAGTAATACAATTGCTTTCGAACCAGCATCCTACTATCCTAATCTCAGTATTTCATTTAAGTATCTTTTTTCTCTCTTATAATTTTGTGTAGCCTGCCATAGAATATATCGGACTCACATTTCTATTTCTGTTCTCCAAAATTCAATCTTAGATCCACTGCATTTTTCTTAGGTTCAATACACTTTTCTTTCCTATCCTAAGAATAAGAACTGAAAAAGAGGAGCGAAATTTGAGTCACGTGGAAATGTATTTTTCATTCTCCTTATTTCTTTACATATCAATAACTAGAATGAAAAAAAGGGAATAATAAGGCATCCGGGAATAAACGATTAATTTCTATCAAGAGACCCGCCAAAGATCCAAACCATAGAGTAGTTAGTACAGGAACCGTGGAAAGATATGTTTTTATATTTCGCATTGAAAATCCTCCTTCTTTATTTTAGTGTAAAACATATATGATCAGATGCTGTAGTTCAAGATCATTTGTATTCAGTCTTATGTGAAATTCTTAACTAAAATGAATATGTACAATGAACGAACCAGTAGATGAGATTTTCCTATACCTAAAAGTCGGAACAGATGACCCCTTCTTCCGGAGCATTACCAATAATAAATATTCATTCTTTTTTTTATACGTTAGTTTCAGATATATATAATTCTTTTATTATATGAAAGAAAAATAAAAAAACGACAGAAAAATTGTATTGTATATTGTATATAGATAGAGGAGAAAATAACGATCTGGAAAATAAAACAAGGATTTTGTACAATGGCCGCTGTACAACAATTTTGAAAAGGGATGTAGCGCAGCTTGGTAGCGCGTTTGTTTTGGGTACAAAATGTCACGGGTTCAAATCCTGTCATCCCTACCTATTACTACTTCTATTCTATAGGAAGTAAGGAGGGATTAATTTAAATCGATTAAAATTTGATATAATTTGGAATTATTTCATACTATATGTATATGTATGCAAGGTGTATTGGAGTATGAAAAATTCTTTTCTTTACAGTCGTATATCCTATCATAAGAAAGCGCTCTTAGTTCAGTTCGGTAGAACGCGGGTCTCCAAAACCCGATGTCGTAGGTTCAAATCCTACAGAGCGTGATTTTGTTTATCTTATGTCGAATCACAATAAAATAACTTAATTTTAAAAAAGTTGAATTACAATTTGAATTTGACCTCCTCTTTGCAGGAGGTCAATCAAAAAAAGAAATATTACTCAATTAAAGGTCCAACTGATCACCGCGTCTATATTGTAAATATGCAGTTACAAATAATCCTGCCAAAGTAATAGGAATTAGACCTAAGACAATTCCAAATAGAAAAACTTCAATCATTTCGATTTTTTTGTTTTGAGGAGGTAAAAATAGAAGTAAGATCTATCTCTAAATATTAATCTGAATTATTCATGAATCTCAATGATGACAATTGATACGGAAAGGAATCATACAATACCCGCAATTCCGGAGAAATATTTATTTTTATGAATTGGTTATTCAATTCATTTCAAATAAGTTGTATCTTGTTCAAACTAATTAATAGAGCCGGGGTTATAGTTAAAGCAGCCAACAGAAAACCAAAATAACTAGTTATAGTAAGCATGAAAAAGCTAAATGAACTTAAAAACTATATTTTTTTTTGCTACATACATTGATAAAACACTTACCTAAGTTTCTATTTTTTCCGAATCAACAGGTTCATTGTTCAATTCATGAGTTGGGTATAGTAATAAGAATTGTGTGTGTCGTGTAGCTTGATTACAAAATCAGATTATACGTAATAAAAAAGTAATTTTGGAATGAAAGAATTATATTGAAAAGA